CTAGTTGACTACTTAACTACTTTATTAAATATTAAATTAAGTATTAATTATTAAATTAAGTATTAAATTAAGTAGTTGTTAGTCTAGTACTGTATCCCTTCCTATCTTATCCTTCCTTTGCACCTGACTCAAAAAAAAGAGTGCTTTGGAGGCAAAAATCGAACTTGTCGAGGGGGTTCCATATTCCATAAACCGGGAATTCTCCGAGACAAACAAGAGACAAACTGCTTTTAAAGGGGATAGACTATGCTTTTCTTTTATTTTTATTTATTTTTGCTTTTCTGCCTGCTGAATAAAAAAAGGTTGGGTTGGATATAGCTCTCTACCGTATCTATTATATTATCTTAAATCTACATAGAATAAATTTAGTATATTGAAATAGCAGTCTAATTCCACTTTACAAATAGAATAGTCGATTTATATGGATCGCTAAGTGCGGAGACGGGAATCGAACCCGTGACCTCAAGGTTATGAGCCTCGTGAGCTACCAAACTGCTCTACTCCGCTCTGTAGGGCTGAAGGTGGACGAAAAAGGTTGAATACAAGTCTCTACCGTGTCTAGACAAATAGAATAGTCTTTTTATACGGAATTTCTACAGAATGGAGCGGGTAGCGGGAATCGAACCCGCATCGTTAGCTTGGAAGGCTAGGGGTTATAGTCGACGTTGGTTGATTATTTTTAACGTCTCTAATTCAAAACCGAACATGAAATTTGGATTTCATTCGGCTCCTTTATGGATATTCTCACCACTTAACATCTAAGTCAGCTTTTCTGTCTGAATGGAACCAAAGCTCTCCGCTTTCTAGATGATCCCTATAGAATAGGAGATAGAAATTCTCCTAAATATCTATCTAATCTACTTACTTCGTTCTCTAATTTCATTCAAGAGATCTTGAGGAAAAGAGTTGGTTTTCCACCGAGCTAAAACAATATACTGATGGTTCTAGTAAACCAAAACTCTCATTTTTAGCTATTGGTCTTCCATTTCCTTTTTAAACAAAAGGGGGTTTAGTTACGATTGGAAATAAACCTTTTTTTTATCTTCATCCATAGATCCTTTACTCATATTTATTCAATTGGAATACTTAATCCAATGCAAAATTATGCTTCGCGACTCTGTATTCATAATCGAATTTTTATTTTGCATGCAAATTCAATTAGTCTTTGGATACCAATCGCGAGAATGTATATTCTTCCTCAATATGCTATTGAGAGGAAAAGGATTAAACCCTTTATAAGAACTAAAGTTTTTATCGGAATATGAATAGAAAAAACTTAAGGATGCCTTAAGTATATCATTTCAAATTCAGTTATTAATAGAACGAATCACACTTTTACCACTAAACTATACCCGCTACATGTAGATTATGATACCAACGCTACCCTTTGTCAAGGGTAGCCATTCGAGAAGGAGGCGAATTCCACCTTATCGAATCAAACGGAGAAAGTTCATGAGAGCGAGCAGTTGGTACTTTAATTGCGGGCCTTTACTTTAGGATTTAGATAGCCCCTCTCTAGTCTGTAAAATACATCTCTTTTTACCATGCTAATAGCGTATGAACCAAATGTATGCATTTCGATTAGGATCGTATTCTAAGGACGAGTTTGATTATTCCTACAATATACACTAAGAGATATAGGTAAGCAATACAGTTCCCATAAATCTCTTTCTTCCTTTTCTTTTTTGTTCAGAATTGAACAAAGAATCTGGGTATCTGTTCCCTTCCTTTTCACCTTAGGATCGAGAATCCAGAATCTTCCTTTTTCGTAGTGTTCGGAAATGGAAAACCCTGAACCTACAGGAGTTAGGTATGTAGGATATGGTTTTTCTTTTTTGTTGGGGAGGCAGTGGAATAATTTTTCTACTCTGCAGTAGAAATTCGTTAGAATAAAATTATTGAGAAAACTCCAACATAGTTTGTTCAAAATGCACCAGAATCCTTGGAGAATATTCAAGTACTCCATTTCCAAGGGGTACCTGTTGAAAATGGTTTCAACAAATCCGTCCAAAACTTTTTAAGAAAAATTGAAAAGTTTTGAACTCTAAGGTTTTTCCAAAGAGTGCCTGTTAAAAATTGTTTCAATCCCGCACCAAAACAGATAAGAACTATTTCACTGAAAATTAATACCCAACCATATGGATATATGAAGAGCGCAAATTCCTTTATACCCCACCCAATTAGAATTAGGGGAAATAAAACATAAATGGAGAAAGTTCACATTATAAGATCCGCCAATAGGAGAAAAAAGTCCCTAATTCTGCAGAACATTCTGAGCACGTGAAAAGTGAATAGCGTAAAGATAAAAAACAAAGTCTACTATTTTTTTTAACAGCATTTCTTATTGCCCCTTTGGCCTTTTTCTTTTTGGCCCATTATTGTATCCGATTTCACAATTGTTCTCCTCCTCAATTCTGGTTTTTGGTTTGGGGAGTCGTCCGAGATCGTGTTTACATAATCTCCATATAATAAACTTCTATATCTCGATATGTAGCTAATTTTTTAATAAAATTGAATAAAAAGCCCTTTTAACTCAGTGGTAGAGTAATGCCATGGTAAGGCATAAGTCATCGGTTCAAATCCGATAAAGGGCTTTTCGTTTAGTACTAGAGTAATGCCATGGTAAGAGGGAAGTTATTAGTTTGAATCCGATAAACTACTTTTCTACTAAATTCATTCACTTTTTTCTTTTTTAAAGTAGGAAAGACTCTTTGCTTTGATCTAGTTATACTCTTCCAGTATATTGACAATTCTAAAAAACTGCTCATACTATCATTATAATATAATGACGAGTGGTTGTATATGGCTCTATCGTCTATTGGATGCCCCTATCGTCTAGTGGTTCAGGACATCTCTCTTTCAAGGAGGCAGCGGGGATTCGACTTCCCCTGGGGGTAGGGAGTATTATAAAAAGAGGTTAGTCATAGATTATAAAAAACCCTAGAATAAAATCTTCCTGGGTCGATGCCCGAGCGGTTAATGGGGACGGACTGTAAATTCGTTGACGATATGTCTACGCTGGTTCAAATCCAGCTCGGCCCAATAATCTAGGGCTTCGCGAATATGAACTAAATCCGTTTTTTTTCTTCCATAAAAAAACGATCTAATCGATAGAAATAAAGAAGAATATGATTCGTCTATTTTTTAGAGTACGACAGACGAATCGAATCTTCTTATGGTTCTATTTAAGAATAGATATGCCATACACCCCGCAGGGATTGTAGTTCAATTGGTCAGAGCACCGCCCTGTCAAGGCGGAAGCTGCGGGTTCGAGCCCCGTCAGTCCCGAACTAGAGTTCAATGAATGGGCAAATTAATCTTTCCTTTTTTCATCAAAAATTTCCCTGAAAAGGGGGGTAGGAGGCAAGATCAAATATCTATAGGGGCGCCCTTACTTTACTTTTTTTATTTCGCATTTCTCAGTAAAAAGAGAGCAGTATAGGAATTTTTTTCACTACTTCCGGTTGATAAGGAAAGACATACATATCATACGTGGATTAGTATAATTAGATTACCGGGATTTTATCAGAATTCATACATAAATCGTATTCGTTTATTATTCGAGAATGCATTTAATATAATTAGTTCCTTTTTGTTGGGGGTTAAACCACACCCCTTTCCTAAATTAAAATAAAATATTGGATCTTTTTTACTTAAGATCCTCTTTTCTCGATCTCATTTCTACTTCTACTGTTTATTTGGATGTCTATGTGACCCCTAGAAAGTCGGCCATATAATACATACATAATTGTATGTATAACTATAAGAAAAAGAAAGGGAAATTAGCTAATATAAGATAAGAAAGATTCTGGGTTATACATATAGAAAAGCAAAAGTGGAAAAGGATGAAAAATGGAGGGGGTTCCGAATCCAATCAAAAAACCTATTTTGGTCTTAGTATGGATAAGGGTTTTTCCTATGTTATATTATTCCACTATCAACCGTGAATTGATTTGATAGATCCGATATTCATAATATTGAATTGATTCAGTATTATCAGAATGCAAGTCCTCCCCTTGAATTTACAGGATACCCCTTTTTCCTCTCCATGGGATTACATCCCGAGTTATTGTGAAAAAAAGAATAGAGAAGTTATGGAAGTCAATATTCTCGCATTTATTGCTACTACATTGTTCATTCTAGTTCCTACTGGGTTTTTACTTATTCTTTATGTAAAAACGGCCAGCCAAAATGATTAATTGGAATTCCAATTAATCATTGAAAAAATGAAAAAGGGATTAAAATAAAAAAGTCTTAAATGAAAGGATCCGGTTGGAATCATAAAGTGTGGTAGAAAAAACTATATGTAGTTTTTTCTACCACACTTTGGATTCCTTCTATTATATTATCTTAAATCTACATAGAATAAATTAGTATATTGAAATAGCAGTCTAATTCCACTTTTTTTTCACTGCATCCACTAATTGAAATTCAGTAAAAATCAAAAAAATCGAAGACAATTCTTCGTTGAAAAAATCCAGGGAGGGGGAGAAAAATAATACGAGAATAGACTATAATAAAAGAAAAAAAGTAAAAGGAAAAACCTGCGAATCTTTCATGCTTAAAAATGCCTCGAGATGCTTCACGCGGGGTCCTTCAAAACAAAAAAAAAGAACATAAAATTTATCCTAAGAATAAGAAAAGAGTCTAAATGGAAAATGTTCGATATGTTATGAATAGCTTCGTGTAAGAAAGTCTAATTTTCTTATGTATAGTTATGTATAAAACTTTATTTTGACTCGTTACTTCTAGTAGGAATTCTGAATTACTATAATCGCTCTTTCTATTCTATTTTCTATTTATAGTAGAATAGAATGGCTCTTTTAAGAAACTCTTTCTTAAAAGAGTGAAACAAAACTAAAGAAATAGAGAAAAAAGTTTGGCAAAATGATTAATGCAAAACAATCAATTAAAGAAAAGAGTGGAGACTACAATTCGACTACTCAATTAGTAGTATCCCTAGAGTCCACTTCTCCCCCATACTACTAGCGAAAGAGAAAACGTAAAGACTACCATTAAACCAGCCCAAGCGAGACTTACTATATCCATGTAAATTATGTCTCCTCTTTCTATAAAGGAATTATCTACTATTGATCAATAATCATAGTGGAATCAAGGGTACAGAGTCAAAAGGCCATTCTGCCTTAAGACTATGGAAGAATCGGTTAAAGCAATTTACTCCTAACAAATTCTTATATGATTTTTAGCAGAATTGGAGAGTATTAAGTATAAATACGATACATAGCTCTTTCTCTAAAAAGAGTATAGGGGGTGTTCTGAGTAGAAGACGCGGGAATAGAGAGATTTTTTCTTCCTTTTGTTACCACCCCTTTATAAGCAAAGGACGGCGGAATATATCATAAAATTAGGATAGCTAAATATTTATTGAATACCTACCTTACCCCTGTTTATTTTTTTGACCTAAACCCTACTGCCCTGCTTTCTATCTTTCTATGAAAGAGTGAGAAAACCTTATCCACAACTCCGAAATTGATTTTTGATCAGCCTATTCAATCTGATTCTCGACAGAATCAGTAGCCTTTACTTTAGTGTATGTAGGTAGCATAAGATGTACGAAGTGTATGTAGTAAGATGTACGATAAAAAAATGTCTGATAATTAAGAAGTGTTGATATTTCTTCGCGAACTCCCTCTTTAATCTTAGATTGAAAAAAGAATGTCCCTTAGGGCCCTTTGGATACAAGGATTTCTGACATCTTAGCCTCGTAGTTTTAAATTCCCGAATCGAATAAATTCAAATTAAAAAAAGAAGAAGGAAACGCTACCTTATCCCTATTGGTAGCCCCTTTGGGCCACTGCTGCCAAAACAAACCCGAGTTTCAGGATAGAACTATGGTATGAATTCTCAAAATCTAGTATCGCCAGACCTAGTTACTCCCCTGCCCCAACTTATGGGTAGGGGCACGAATTTGTCGAGTTTGATCAGGACTATAATCCTAAGTATTTTCTTGATCAGGCGGCACCCAGATTTGAACTGGGGATAAAGGATTTGCAGTCCCCTGCCTTACCGCTTGGCCATGCCGCCAAAAAATCCGATCTAAAATCGAGAAAAGAACAAGTATTCATTCACATTTTCTTACTATACTAAAAAGCCCTTTATTTTATTTTGAATAAAATTCTACTTACTTTTTTTTCAATATTTTTCAAAAAATCGATTTCAGCTTTTTGGGGTTCTGTTTCGCTTATTCTCCTCGACGGATTCTATCTTAAAAGACACATTGCTAACACTGGAAAACTTCCCTTTTCTTTCTATTCTATCGAGATGACAAAGGAGAAAAAGTGAATTTCCAGTCACAGGCTGTAAAATTCAGAACAAATTGGAACCATTAACTAGAATTTTCTTTTTCTTTTTTGAATTGCAGTAGTCAATGACTGATATTATCCTCCCCATTCCTTTTAATGGCATAATAAAATAGAATAAATGTTTTCCTAATCTGTATATAGCTAAACTTCAGATCCGAACAGGATTATTATATATGGATCCCCCTTATGTACATATTCCTAGGGGGAATCGTGCTTTAATTTTTCATTGCATTAAATATCTTAAATAAAAAAAAAGAGGAAATTAGCTCTGATATAGATTATGGCCCGGCCTTTTTGGGCCATCCAAGTGAAATTACGATAAAAGAAAGGATATGTGGATAGGTAGATAACTAGATTGGTAAGTACTTAAAAAATAAAGTAAGTAGTTTCTTTTAGGAATTTTAGGATTTTACAACGAAATCCTTTATTTTCCAGCAATTCTACTACTACGATACGAAACAAAAAAGAACCTTCAAATTCTTTTTGAAAATTAAACTAAGTGTGCTATTCTAAATCGAACTAAAGTCAAACTTTCTAGTGCTTATAAATTATTATGATTTTTCCCTTTCTATGAAAGGGGATAAAACGAGAAATCTTTCCTATCCAATCTGATTAGAATATTGTAAAGTAAAGTTTAAGTGGAAGAATTTTTTTCTAGGACTGTTTTATCAATTCATTTTCATTCCATTTGTACTCCTGCCAAATTCGAACTTTCGTCAAAATTGTCTCGATTCATATGTATAAAATACATATATGAAATATGTATGTGGAGTTCCCTAGAATTTCATGTGATTCAGTAAACGGAATATAGATTCCATGATTGCTAGATTGATCCGTAGGGATTGATGAAGAGTGAGCTGATAATGGAATTTTTCTTCGATAAATAGGAAACTTAAGATTAAGATGCTCCGGAATGGAAATGAGGGAATGTCCACAATACCTGGATTTAGTCAGGTACAATTCGAGGGATTTTGTAGGTTCATTAATCAAGGCTTGGCAGAAGAACTTGAGAAGTTTCCAACAATTAAAGATCCAGATCAGGAAATTGCATTTCAATTATTTGCGAAAGGGTATCAATTGCTAGAGCCCGCGATAAAAGAAAGGGATGCTGTGTATGAATCACTCACCTATTCTTCTGAATTCTATGTACCTGCGCGATTAATTTTTGGTTTCGATGTGCAAAAGCAAACCATTTCTATTGGAAACATTCCTATAATGAATTCCTTAGGAACCTTTATAATAAATGGAATATACCGAATTGTGATCAATCAAATATTGCTAAGTCCTGGTATTTACTACCGCTCGGAATTAGACCACAAGGGAATTTCTATATACACTGGGACTATAATATCAGATTGGGGAGGAAGATCGGAATTAGCAATTGATAAAAAAGAAAGAATATGGGCTCGCGTGAGTAGAAAACAAAAGATATCCATTTTAGTTCTATTATCAGCTATGGGTTTGAATCTAAGAGAAATTTTAGATAATGTTTCCTACCCCGAAATTTTTTTGTCTTTCCTGAATGCTAAGGAGAAGAAGAGGATTGAGTCAAAAGAAAAAGCTATTTTGGAGTTTTATCAACAATTTGCTTGTGTAGGTGGGGACCTGGTATTTTCGGGGTCCTTATGTGAGGAATTACAAAAGAAATTTTTTCAACAAAAATGTGAATTAGGAAGAGTTGGTCGACGAAATATGAATCGTAGACTGAATCTTGATATACCTCAGAACAATACATTCTTGTTACCACGAGATGTATTGACTGCTACGGATCATTTGATTGGAATGAAATTTGAAACGGGTATACTTGACGATGACGATATGAATCACTTGAAAAATAAACGTATTCGTTCGGTTGCGGATCTATTACAAGATCAATTCGGACTGGCTCTTGGCCGTTTACAACATGCGGTTCAAAAAACTATCCGTAGAGTATTCATACGTCAATCGAAACCGACTCCACAAACTTTGGTAACTCCAACTTCAACTTCGATTTTATTAATAACAACTTATGAGACCTTTTTTGGGACATACCCCTTATCTCAAGTTTTTGATCAAACCAATCCATTGACACAAACCGTTCATGGGCGAAAAGTGAGTTGTTTGGGTCCTGGGGGATTAACGGGGAGAACTGCGAGTTTTCGGAGCCGAGATATTCATCCGAGCCATTATGGGCGTATTTGTCCAATTGACACGTCCGAAGGAATCAATGTTGGACTTACTGGATCCTTAGCAATTCATGCGAGAATTGATCACTGGTGGGGATCTATAGAGAGTCCGTTTTATGAAATATCGGAGAAAGCAAAAGAAAAAAAAGAGAGACAGGTGGTTTATTTATCACCAAATAGAGATGAATATTATATGATAGCAGCAGGAAATTCTTTATCCTTGAATCAGGGTATTCAGGAAGACCAGGTTGTTCCAGCTAGATACCGTCAAGAATTCCTGACTATTGCATGGGAACAGATTCATGTTAGAAGTATTTTTCCTTTCCAATATTTTTCTATTGGAGGTTCTCTTATTCCTTTTATTGAGCATAATGATGCAAATCGGGCTTTAATGAGTTCTAATATGCAGCGCCAAGCAGTTCCACTTTCTCGGTCCGAGAAGTGCATTGTTGGAACTGGATTGGAACCCCAAACAGCTCTAGATTCTAGGGTTTCCATTATAGCCGAACGCGAGGGAAAGGTCATTTCTAGTGAAAGTCACAAGATCCTTTTATCAAGTAGTGGGAAGATTATAAGTATTCCTTTAGTTGCCCATCAGCGTTCTAACAAAAATACTTGTATGCACCAAAAACCTCAGGTTACGCGTGGTAAATCCATTAAAAAAGGGCAAATTTTAGCGGAGGGAGCAGCTACAGTTGGCGGGGAACTTGCTTTAGGAAAAAACATTTTAGTAGCTTATATGCCGTGGGAGGGTTACAATTTTGAAGACGCAGTACTAATTAGCGAACGTTTGGTATGTGAAGATATTTATACCTCTTTTCACATCCGAAAATATGAAATTCAGACGGATACAACAAGCCAAGGCTCTGCTGAAAAAATCACTAAAGAAATACCACATCTAGAAGAACATTTACTCCGCAATTTGGACAGAAATGGAGTTGTGAGGTTGGGATCCTGGGTAGAAACTGGCGATATTTTAGTAGGTAAATTAACGCCTCAGGTAGCGAGTGAATCGTCATATATCGCGGAAGCTGGGTTATTACGGGCCATTTTTGGTCTTGAGGTATCCACTTCAAAAGAAACTTCTCTCAAACTACCTATAGGTGGAAGAGGGCGCGTTATCGATGTGAAATGGATCCAGAGGGATCCCCTCGACATAATGATTCGTGTATATATTTTACAGAAACGTGAAATTAAAGTTGGGGATAAAGTAGCTGGAAGACACGGGAATAAGGGGATCATTTCCAAAATTTTGCCTAGGCAAGATATGCCCTATTTGCAAGATGGAACGCCTGTTGATATGGTCTTCAATCCCTTAGGAGTACCCTCACGAATGAATGTGGGACAAATATTTGAGAGCTCGCTCGGATTAGCAGGGGATCTGCTAAAGAAACATTATAGAATAGCACCCTTTGATGAGAGATATGAGCAAGAAGCTTCAAGAAAACTTGTGTTTTCGGAATTATATGAAGCCAGTAAACAAACAAAAAATCCATGGGTATTTGAACCCGAGTACCCGGGAAAAAGCAGAATATTTGATGGAAGAACAGGAGATCCCTTCGAACAACCTGTTCTAATAGGGAAGTCCTATATCTTAAAATTAATTCATCAAGTTGATGAGAAAATCCATGGACGTTCTACTGGGCCGTACTCGCTTGTTACCCAACAACCCGTTCGAGGAAGAGCCAAGCAAGGGGGACAACGAGTAGGAGAAATGGAAGTTTGGGCTTTAGAAGGATTCGGTGTTGCTCATATTTTACAAGAAATACTTACTTATAAATCTGATCATCTTATAGCTCGCCAAGAAATACTTAATGCTACGATCTGGGGAAAAAGAGTGCCTAATCACGAGGATCCTCCAGAATCTTTTCGAGTGCTCGTTCGAGAACTACGATCTTTGGCTCTAGAACTGAACCATTTCCTTGTATCTGAGAAGAACTTTCAGGTAAATAGGGAGGATGTTTGATCGGCATAAATCAAATTTTTTTCTTATTTCTATTTTATGATTGACCAATATAAACATAAACAACTTCAAATTGGACTCGTTTCCCCTCAACAAATAAGGGCTTGGGCTAACAAAATCTTACCTAATGGGGAAGTCGTTGGCGAAGTCACAAGACCCTCCACTTTTCATTATAAAACCGATAAACCAGAAAAAGATGGATTGTTTTGCGAAAGAATCTTTGGACCCATAAAAAGCGGAATTTGTGCTTGTGGAAATTCTCGAGCGAACGTAGCTGAAAACGAAGACGAAAGATTTTGCCAAAAATGCGGGGTAGAATTTGTTGATTCTCGGATACGAAGATATCAAATGGGATACATCAAACTGGCATGTCCAGTGACTCATGTATGGTATTTGAAAGGTCTTCCTAGTTATATCGCGAATCTTTTAGATAAACCGCTTAAGAAATTGGAGGGCTTAGTATACAGCAATTTCTCTTTTGCTAGGCCCAGCGCTAAAAAACCTACTTTCTTACGATTACGAGGTTTATTCGAAGATGAAATTTCATCCTGTAACTATAGCATTTCCCCTTTTTTTTCTACCCCAGGCTTTGCAACATTTCGAAATCGGGAAATTGCGACAGGAGCAGGTGCTATTAGAGAACAATTGGCGGATTTGGATTTGCGAATCATTATAGAGAATTCGTTGGTTGAATGGAAGGAATTAGAAGACGAGGGGTATAGTGGAGATGAATGGGAAGATAGAAAAAGAGGAATAAGAAAAGTTTTTTTGATTAGACGCATGCAATTGGCGAAACATTTTATTCAAACAAATGTAGAACCTGAATGGATGGTTTTGTGCTTATTACCGGTTCTTCCTCCCGAATTGAGACCCATTGTTTATAGGTCTGGGGATAAAGTAGTGACTTCGGATATTAATGAACTTTATAAGAGAGTTATCCGTCGGAATAACAACCTTGCCTATCTATTAAAAAGAAGTGAATTAGCGCCAGGAGATTTAGTAATGTGCCAGGAAAAATTGGTACAAGAAGCTGTGGATACACTTCTTGATAGCGGGTCCCGCGGGCAACTGACGCGGAATGGTCACAATAAAGTATACAAGTCACTTTCAGATGTAATTGAGGGTAAAGAGGGAAGGTTTCGCGAGACTCTGCTTGGGAAACGGGTCGATTACTCGGGTCGTTCTGTCATTGTTGTGGGTCCTTCGCTTTCATTACATCAATGTGGATTACCTCTAGAGATAGCAATAAAGCTTTTTCAGCTATTTGTAATTCGCGATTTAATCACGAAACGTGCTACTTCTAATGTCAGGATTGCTAAAAGGAAAATTTGGGAAAAGGAACCCATTGTATGGGAAATACTTCAAGAAGTTATGCGGGGGCATCCTGTACTGTTGAACAGAGCACCTACCCTGCATAGATTAGGCATACAGGCCTTCCAACCCAGTTTAGTGGAGGGGCGTACTATTTGTTTACATCCATTAGTGTGTAAGGGTTTCAATGCGGACTTTGATGGGGATCAAATGGCTGTTCATCTACCTTTATCCTTGGAAGCTCAGGCGGAAGCCCGTTTACTTATGTTTTCTCATATGAATCTCCTGTCTCCCGCTATTGGAGATCCTATTTGCGTGCCAACCCAAGACATGCTTATCGGACTTTATGTATTAACGATTGGAAGCCGTCGCGGTATTTGTGCAAACAGATATAATAGTTGCGGAGACTCTCCAAATAAAAAAGGAAATTACAATAAGAATAATTATTATAAGTATACGAAGAATAAAGAACCCCATTTTTCTAGTTCCTATGATGCGCTGGGAGCTTATAGACAGAAACGAATTGGTTTAAACAGTCCCTTGTGGCTTCGATGGAAATTAGATCAACGCGTCATTGGGTCAACAGAAGTTCCGATTGAAGTTCAATATGAATCTTTTGGGACTTATCATGAGATTTATGCCCACTATCTAATAGTGGGAAATAGAAAAAAAGAAACCCGTTCTATATACATTCGAACTACTCTTGGTCATATTTGTTTTTATAGAGAAATAGAGGAAGCCATACACGGATTTAGTCGAGCCTATTCATACACTATCTAAACAAGGAAGTTAGATTCGGTGATGCCCTTTTCGGGGGGCATTCCGATTTCGCTAGTACCATCTTTTTTGCCGCCCAAATCCATGAGGAAAAGGGGTAAATTAAGTTTTCGAATCACTGACTCAGGCCCATTGTCGAATCCTACTCAGCAATTATCGAATCCTACTCAGCCAAAAAAGGGGGGGTACTTTTGTATGGCGGAACGGCCCAACCTGGTCTTTCATAATAAAGAGATAGACGGAACTGCTATGAAACGACTTATTAGCAGATTAATAGATCATTTCGGAATGGGATATACATCCCATATACTGGATCAAATAAAGACTCTGGGCTTCCATCAAGCCACTACTACATCGATTTCTTTAGGAATTGAAGATCTTTTAACAATACCCTCTAAAGGGTGGTTAGTCCAAGACGCGGAACAACAGAGTTTTCTTTTGGAGAAACACTATTATTATGGGGCTGTACACGCGGTAGAAAAATTACGCCAATCTGTTGAGATATGGTATGCTACAAGTGAATATTTGAAACAAGAAATGAATTCGAATTTTCGGATAACGGATCCTTCTAATCCAGTCTATCTAATGTCTTTTTCAGGAGCCAGAGGAAATGCATCCCAGGTACACCAATTAGTAGGTATGAGAGGGTTAATGGCGGATCCTCAAGGACAAATGATTGATTTACCTATTCAAAGCAATTTACGCGAGGGACTTTCTTTGACAGAATATATAATTTCCTGCTACGGAGCCCGCAAAGGAGTTGTAGATACTGCTGTACGAACAGCGGATGCTGGATATCTTACACGTAGACTTGTTGAAGTAGTTCAACATATTATTGTGCGTAGAAGAGATTGTGGTACTATACGAGGTATTTCTGTGAGTCCTCAAAAGGGGATGACGGAAAAACTTTTTGTCCAAACACTAATTGGTCGTGTATTAGCAGACGATATATATATCGGTTTACGATGCATTGCTGCTCGAAATCAAGATATTGGAATTGGATTAGTCAATCGATTCATAACAGCCTTTCGAGCACAACCGTTTCGGGCACAACCAATATATATTAGAACTCCTTTTACTTGCCGGAGCACATCTTGGATCTGTCAATTATGTTATGGGCGGAGTCCCACTCATGGCGATCTGGTCGAATTGGGGGAAGCTGTAGGTATTATTGCGGGTCAATCAATTGGGGAGCCCGGGACTCAACTAACATTAAGAACTTTTCATACAGGTGGAGTATTCACGGGGGGCACTGCCGACCTTGTACGATCCCCCTCGAATGGAAAAATCCAATTCAATGAGGATTTGGTTCACCCCACACGTACCCGTCATGGGCAGCCTGCTTTTCTATGCTATATAGACTTGCATGTAACTATTCAGAGTCAGGCTATTCTACATAGTGTGAATATTCCGTCAAAAAGCTTGATTCTAGTGCAAAATGATCAATATGTAGAATCCGAACAAGTAATTGCGGAGATTCGTGCCGGAACATCCACTTTGCATTTTAAAGAAAAGGTACAAAAGCATATTTATTCCGAATCAGACGGGGAAATGCACTGGAGTACTGATGTTTACCATGCGCCCGAATATCAATATGGTAATCTTCGTCGATTACCAAAAACAAGCCATTTATGGATATTGTCAGTAAGTATGTGTGAATCTAGTATAGCATCTTTTTCGCTCCACAAGGATCAAGATCAAACGAATACTTATTCTTTTTCTGTTGACGGAAGATATATCTTTGACCTCTCAATGGTTAATGATCAAGTAAGCCATAGACTGTTGGATACTTTTGGTAAAAAAGATAGGGAAATTCTTGATTATTTAACGCCAAATCGAATCGTGTCCAACAGTCATTGGAATTTTATCTATCCTTCTATTCTTCAAGATAATTCGGATTTGTTGGCGAAAAAGCGAAGAAATAGGTTCGTCATTCCATTACAATATCATCAAGAACAAGAAAAAGAGCTAATATCTTGTTTGGGGATTTCGATTGAAATACCCTTTATGGGTGTTTTACGTAGAAATACGATTTTTGCTTATTTTGACGATCCACGATACAGAAAGGATAAAAAGGGTTCTGGAATTGTTAAATTTAGATATAGGACCCTAGAGGAAGAATATCGGACCCGAGAGGAAGAGTATAAGACTCGAGAGGAAGACTCAGAGAACGGATATGAGAGCCCAGAGAACGAATATAGAACCCGAGAGGACAGGTATGAAATCCTAGAAGACGAATATAGGACTCTAGAGAACGAATATGAAACCCTAGAAGCTGAATACGGGATCCTAGAGGACGAATATAGGACTCTAGAGAAAGACTCAGAAGAACAATACGGGAGCTCAGAGAACGAATATAACACCCGAGAGGACGAATATGGAACTCTAGAGGAAGACTCAGAAGAAGAATATGGGAGCCCTGAAGATGAATCAGAGAACGAATATGGGACTTTAGAAGAAGACTCAGAGGAAGACTCAGAGGAAGACTCAGAGGACGAATATGGGAGCCCAGAGGAAGATTCCATGTTAAAAAAAGAGGGTTTTATTGAGCATCGGGGAACAAAAGAATTGAGTCTAAAATACCAAAAAGAAATAGAGCGGTTTTTTTTCATTCTTCAAGAACTGCATATCTTGCCGAGATCCTCATCGCTAAAGGTACTTGACAATAGTATTATAGGAGTGGATACACAACTCACAAAAAATACAAGAAGTCGACTAGGTGGATTGGTCCGAGTGAAGAGAAAAAAAAGCCATACGGAACTCCAAATTTTTTCCGGAGATATTCATTTTCTTGAAGAGGCGGATAAGATATTAGGCGGCAGTTTGATACCACCAGAAAGAGAAAAAAAAGATTTTAAAGAATCAAAAAAAAGGAAAAATTGGGTTTATGTTCAACGGAAAAAAATTCTCAAAAGCAAGGAAAAATATTTTGTTTCGGTTCGACCTGCAGTCGCATATGAAATAAACGAAGGGAGAAATTTCGCAAAACTTTTCCCGCAAGATCTCCTGCAAGAAGAGGATAATCTCCAACTTCGACTTGTCAATTTTATTTCTCATGAAAATAGCAAGTTAACTCAAAGAATTTATCACACGAATAGTCAATTCGTTCGAACTTGCTTAGTAGTGAATTGGAAACAAGAAGAAAAAGAGGGGGCTCGTGCTTCCCTTGTTGAGGTAAAAACAAATGATCTGATTCGCGAGTTCCTAAGAATTGAGTTAGTCAAGTCCACTATTTCGTATACACGAAGAAGGTATCATATGACAAGTGCAGGGCCCATTCCCAATAATAGTTTAGATCGGAACAATACCAATTCCAAGGGGAAGATTCAATCACTTAGCCAACATCAAGAAACTATTGGCACCTTGTTGAATCGAAATAAAGAATACCAGTCTTTGATGATTTTGTCGGCATCCAACTCTTCGCGAATTGGTTTATTCAAGAATTCGAAATATCCCAATGCGGCAAAAGAATCGAATCCTAGAATTCCTATTCGAGATATTTTTGGGCTCTTAGGCGTTATTGTACCTAGTATATCGAATTTTTCTTCATCTTACTATTTATTAACGCATAATCAGATCTTGTTAAAAAAATACTTGTTCCTTGACAATTTGAAACAAATCTTCCAAGTACTTCAAGGACTTAAATACTCTTTAATAGATGAAAATAAAAGGATTTCCAATTTCGACAGTAACATCGTGTTGGATCCATTCTATTTGAATTGGCACTTTCTCCATCATAACTCGTGGGAAGAGACGTTGGCAATAATTCGCCTTGGACAATTTATTTGCGAAAATGTATGTCTATTTAAATCGCACATAAAAAAATCTGGTCAAATTTTCATTGTTAATATGGACTCTTTTGTTATAAGAGCAGCTAAACCTTATTTGGCCACTATAGGAGCAACTGTTCATGGTCATTATGGAAAAACACTTTACAAAGGAGATAGGTTAGTTACCTTTATATATGAAAAATCGAGATCTAGTGATATAACGCAGGGTCTTCCAAAAGTAGAACAAATCTTCGAAGCGCGTTCAATTGATTCACTATCGCCGAATCTCGAAAGGAGAATTGAGGATTGGAATGACTGTATACCAAGAATTCTTGGGGTTCCCTGGGGATTCTTGATTGGAGCTGAGCTAACCATAGCTCAAAGTCGTATCTCTTTGGTTAATAAGATCCAAAAGGTTTATAGATCCCAAGGGGTACAGATCCATAATAGACATATAGAGATTATTATACGCCAAGTAACATCAAAAGTACGGGTTTCCGAAGATGGAATGTCTAATGTTTTTTTACCAGGGGAATTAATAGGACTATTGCGAGCAGAACGAGTAAGGCGGGCTTTGGATGAATCGATCTATTATCGGGCAATCTTATTAGGAATAACAAGGGCTTCCCTGAATACCCAAAGTTTCATATCTGAAGCAAGTTTTCAAGAAACTGCTCGAGTTTTAGCAAAAGCTGCCCTACGAGGTCGTATTGATTGGTTGAAAGGCCTGAAAGAAAACGTAGTTCTGGGGGGGATTATACCTGTTGGTACCGGATTCCAAAAATTTGTGCATGGTTCCCCACAAGACAAGAACCTTTATTTCGAAATTCCAAAAAAAAATCTATTCGCATCGGAAATGAGAGATATTTTGTTTCTCCATACAGAATTAGTTTCTTCTGATTCTAATGTAACAAACAATTTCTCTGAGACACCAGAACCCCGATTTACCCCCATTTATACGATTTAAGGATACATAGCCTTATTTTTTTTAGTTTAATTTAAACTAGACTTTTGACCTTAGAATGATAACAGGTCTGATTTTAGATTTTGTATTTTAACTGTATTTTAATATTTTAATTTTAATAAGTAAAAGAAGTCAGTGTAGAAGGTTCCATCGAAACAATTATTAATTATTTCAAGCTATTTCGGCTCTTTCTTAATCTTCAAAAAGAAATCAATTCCGTAACGGTAAGACAAAAAAAAGGAAGTGTGGAAAAAATGACAAGAAGATATTGGAATATCAATTTGAAAGAGATGATAGAAGCGGGAGTTCATTTTGGTCATGGTATTAAGAAATGGAATCCTAAAATGGCACCTTACATCTCGGCAAAGCGGAAAGGTACTCATATTACAAATCTCGCTAGAACGGCTCGTTTTTTATCAGAAGCTTGTGATTTAGTTTTTGATGCAGCAAGTCAGGGAAAAAGCTTCTTAATTATTGGTACCAAAAAAAGAGCAGCGGATTTAGTAGCATCAGCTGCAATAAGATCTCGTTGTCATTATGTTAATAAAAAGTGGTTCAGTGGTATGTTAACGAATTGGTCGATTACCAAAACTAGGCTTTCTCAATTTAGAGACTTAAGAGCAGAAGAAAAGACGGGAAAATTCCACCATCTCCCAAAAAGAGATGTGGCAATCTTAAAGAGAAAATTATCTACCTTGCAAAGATATCTCGGCGGGATCAAATATATGACGAGGTTGCCTGACATTGTGATCGTCCTTGATCAGCAAAAAGAGTATATAGCTCTTCGGGAATGTGACATTTTGGGGATTCCTACTATTTCTTTAGTCGATACAAATTGTGACCCAGATCTCGCGAATATATCGATTCCTGCCAACGATGACACTATGACTTCAATTCGATTGATTCTTAACAAATTAGTATTTGCAATTTGTGAAGGCCGTTCTCTCCATATAAGAAATCGTTGATTAAGATTAAGAAGAATAGTTAATTCTTGAGCAACTCCGTGGATTTATGGGATCAGTTACTATTCTTTTTTGTTTTGCATAGATAAAAGAAGCAATATTGATATATATTAGAGGGTATTGCTATATATTATGATCTGATATGATTTCTTGGTATCCCAAATATAAGATTAATACTTCAAGTTGCTGAGTTGAGAAAGAGATGGTTGAATCAAAAGAATTCCTTTTTTGAAGTTCCATTTTTATCAGAGGACAATATGAATATTACACCATGTTCCATTAAAACACTCAAGGGGTTATACGATATATCGGGTGTAGAAGTAGGCCAACACTTCTATTGGCAAATAGGAGGTTTCCAAATTCATGCTCAAGTACTCATCACTTCTTGGGTCGTAATTACTATCTTGCTAGGCTCAGTTATCATAGCTGTTCAGAATCCACAAACTATCCCGACCGACGGTCAGAATTTCTTCGAATATGTCCTTGAGTTTATTCGAGACTTGAGCAAAACTCAGATTGGAGAAGAATATGGTCCTTGGGTTCCCTTTATTGGAACTATGTTCCTTTTTATTTTTGTTTCGAATTGGTCGGGTGCTCTTTTACCTTGGAAAGTTATAGAGTTACCCCATGGGGAATTAGCAGCGCCCACGAATGATATAAATACTACTGTTGCTTTAGCTTTACTCACATCAGCGGCATATTTTTATGCGGGTCTTAGCAAAAAAGGATTGAGTTATTTCGAGAAATATATTAAACCAACCCCAATCCTTTTACCAATTAACATCCTAGAAGATTTCACAAAACCATTATCGCTTAGTTTTCGACTTTTCGGAAATATATTGGCGGATGAGTTAGTCGTTGTTGTTCTTGTTTCTTTAGTCCCCTTAATAGTCCCCATACCGGTCATGTTTCTTGGATTATTTACAAGCGGTATTCAAGCTCTTATTTTTGCAACGTTAGCGGCAGCCTATATAGGTGAATCCATGGAAGGTCATCATTGAATTGACTAGTTTTCGAAAAAGTCTTTTTTTAGCTTAGCCCAATTCATGCATGGTTCCAGATAATCCTTCTGGTTGGAAAACTAAATAGTTCGAAATGTGTATGAATATACAACCTAGAGTTGTAGGAGAGAAAATAGACTAGACTTTATTACGGAATTGTTAAAGTATATATGCATTCAAGGGGGCGGAATCAGGTTAGATCTATATCCTTAATGTCTATAAGACTGCCATCTTTTATGCGGCTTTCTAAGGAATGATTTTGGAATCGGATTCAATAGAAAATGAGAAAATACGCAAACAAAATAGAACAAACATATGTATATGGGATTTTTTTTTTCTTCCTAAGTTAGATTCATTATCTAATCCGATATATAGAATTCCCTTCTATATGGAATTGGATTCCATATCCGCTTCTATCCAGCATTTTGTTAGCAATTGTATATCTTGATTTGATTCCTATTGGATTTGGGTTAGTTCGATTTCCATAGGAGTTCTTCCTGTATTTCGTCTTTTATTACGGATTAGATGAAGGGGAAAAAATGGGAACTCAAAGATATCGAAGAGTAAAAAAAAAGGATGGAATGAAAAAGTGGTTGGTTGGAAAGAAAGAGAAATGGAATAATAAGAATCTTCTGGATTTACACAAACTTCTAATGATTAGAAACTAAAAACGAGATCTCGAAGTAGTTCGGACGATTTAGATTATCATTTCAATTTGTACTTTTTAGTTACTTCTACCCAATAGAGCTTAGAAGTTATAAGTAATAATTTCTTGGTGGATTGTATCCTTAACCATTTGTTTTTTTTTACACGAGGAACTCACCATGAATCCACTAATTGCTGCTGCTTCCGTTATTGCTGCTGGATTGGCCGTAGGGCTTGCTTCTATTGGGCCTGGAGTTGGTCAAGGTACTGCTGCAGGACAAGCTGTAGAAGGTATTGCGAGACAGCCAGAAGCAGAAGGGAAAATACGAGGTACTTTATTGCTTAGTCTAGCTTTTATGGAAGCTTTAACAATTTATGGACTGGTTGTGGCACTAGCCCTTTTATTTGCGAACCCTTTTGTTTAATCCTAAAAAAGAAAATGAGTCCTTTAGGTTAGATACTTTTTTCTTTTTTTAGTAAATAAATAGGTATTTGCTTCTATAATTCCAAGTATATTAATAATTTAATCCTATTTATTATATTATTCCGGGAATTCTTTATTTATAGGGACAGACAATACCCCGGGAACCCCAGGAAGGGCTGATTTGAGCATGATCAATTTAGAGGATATGCTTGCCCTCTTCCTTCCCGTCCTTAGTTTAGGACAGTGGAAAGTCTTTTTCCTTTTATTTTAGGAATTTTGGGAGCATTTCAACAAAGGAAATCTTTCACAGGTCAAACGACACCTAAGACTTAATCTAAAAGAAATTATTAGATTGAATCTATTTGCATTAAAAAAAATTGCATTAAAAAAACTGATCAAAAAAGGGCGAGCGAAGTAAGTGTAAGTGATCGAAAAACTTTCTTCTTTATTCGTCCTATCTATAAGAGGAGAGCATATGAAAAATGTAACCTATTTTTTCGTTTTTTTAGCTCACTGGCCATTCGCGGGGAGTTTCGGGCTTAATACCGATATTTTAGCAACAAATCTAATAAATCTAACTATAGTGGTTGGTGTATTGATTTTTTTTGGAAAGGGAGTGTGTGCGAGTTGTTTATTTCAAGAATAGATTGGATCCATCCGGCTGCACTTTAGAATGTTTTTTATTTTAGGATAACTAAAAAAAGGTGCACGATCTCGACGAATTACTTCTGAATAACTTCAGAAATCATATGGAAGAACCATAGCATTTCGCGACTAATTGGGAAATTTACTTTGATTCTCTATAGACCAATAATACGAGACCATTAACACGGTTAAAGCTAAACTGCTTGAAGTCCAGGCAAAAGGGGTATTCTTTCTACAACTATATTAGTATTAGTATCGAAATGCTTTAAACGGGAAATAGCTAGTGTAGAATTTATCTGATATAGAACACTCATATCGATAAAAAGGTTTGAACTATTTACTATACTAGAGGGGCGCCCTGCCCTTTTTTCAATGCCGAATCGACGACCTATGTATAAAAAAAAGAAAAATTTTTTGGATTGGATTTGAAGAAAAAAAGGAATTCTAGCAATTTGCATTTTCCTTTTATTTAGTTAGTTTTTCTTAATGAAATTGAAATTATTAACTAACAGAGCAAACACAAACAAAGAAACAACTTTGCTGACCATGATGATTTTTATCTAGTCGGAAGAGTCCTCTTAATATTTTTCGAGTTTTATAGAAATTTTGGTATATTGAAATACAAACAGAAAAGAGGGGATAGAGGATAGGCTCATTACATTATATAAAAAAAAGATATGGAAATAACCATACCATAATTAATACATAGCAAAAAAGAAAAAAAAAAGAGCGTGAGAGCCAAATGAATCGAAAGATTCTTGTTTGGTTCGGGAAGAGATCATAAAAGTTGTAAACTTAATAGCAAGATAATCCACTTTCATTAAAAGATTTATTAGATAATCGAAAACAGAGGATCCTAAGTACTATTCGAAATTCGGAAGAATTACGTAGAGGGACCCTTGAACAACTCGAAAAAGCTCGGCTTCGATTAGAGAAAGTCGAACTAGAGGCAGATGAGTATCGAATGAATGGATACTCTGAGATAGAACGAGAAAAAGAAAATTTGATTAATGCCACTTCTACTAGTTTGGAACAATTAGAAAAGTCTAAAAACGAAACCCTTTATTTTGAAAAACAAAGGGCGATGAATCAGGTCCGACAGCGAGTTTTCCAACAAGCTGTACAAGGAGCTCTAGGAACTCTGAATAGTTGTTTGAATACCGAGTTACATTTTCGTACGATTCGTGCTAATATTGGCATTCTCGGGGCCGTAGAATGGAAGAAATAATTAAATTTATTAGGCCTTGAACTTCTACTTTCGTTTAGAATTTAGGCATTATTTTTCCCCTTGCTTCCGAAAAAAAAGATTCAAGAAACACTAATGGCAACCCTTCGAGTCGACGAAATTAATAAAATTCTCCGCGAACGTATTGAACAATATAATAGGAAAGTAGGGATTGAGAATATCGGTCGCGTAGTTCAAGTGGGGGATGGGATTGCTCGTATTATAGGTCTTGGTGAAATAATGTCAGGTGAATTAGTTGAATTTGCAGAAGGGACTAGAGGTATTGCTCTGAATTTGGAATCCAAAAATGTTGGGATTGTATTAA